AGAGCATACTGCGAGTAGGAAGTGGAATTAATACAATGGATTCAAAAGCATCAAACCTCTCTTGTTCGGAAGAATCGAAACACATCGAAATGGTACCAGCCGTACTTAATAATAGAAGGATTTGGCAGAAATATGTAAAATTGTCCCTCCTAAAAAGATTATTCCAGAATAAATGGGCAATAGTTAGGAGAGGTGCGCCAGCGGCGAGCAGAAGCAAGGTTATTAGATACCTCAGGAAAGCCCGGCCAGAACCACACGTGCAAGTTTCCCTGCATGTGGCTCGTCCGTGATAACTTCTTCGGATTTGCGTGAACTAGCGGACCGATCACTAAGTGGGGATGCTCCCTCCAGCATGAGCGAACCTTTTCGAAAGTGGTTAGGAATGGGCGCCCCTCTCCCAGCCCGGATCCAGCCAGGTTCTATTGATCATGTCCCCTTCCCAACAGTTGGAACTTGTCTTGGGGCGTCTTTGGCTTTACGAGAGAAAGCTCGCCGTAGAAAAAAGTCTTTCTCTTCCCGTCCCGGGTCATAGGTGCGTCCACAGAAGAGGAAATCGCAATGCATCTTGCTCAGCAGGTGTAGCTTGGAGTGAGAGTGTAGCGGGGGTAAGGTAAGGAGGCCGGCAGAGAGGAAGGCAAACCGGCCTATTAAGCGCAGCTAAGCTAATATGCGCCGGAGAAAGCCAGGTGCCGTAGGTAAGCTCTATTCGGCCCGGAGCATTGATTCCCCATAACGAATAGGCTAGCTCTATCTCTCAATTACCTATCCTGTGCTCGAGAAGGCCCCTCAGTTCCTCGGCAGCACCTCGAGGTGCATTTAGTTGTCTTACATGATACTCGGGATATTACCCACTCCATGGCATGACACCTTTCGCTCATCCATTCCGCCCGCCCGCCCAGACGCGGCGCCTTTTCTCATTATCATCTACCGCCCTTTCTTTCCTCCCCGCTATTCACGCATGAAGATCGTCGTATGTATGCTCGACTTCGGGTGTCGGTGCTAAAGTATAGGTAGGAGTACATTATGGCAGGATCCGTCACCCGGGCAAACCAACCCTCCTCCAAGAAGAATTGTGCTATGCCCCCCCGATCCCTATAGAGCGAAAGAGCTGCCTGGTGATCCCTAGGTTGCAGCGCGTTCGGTCGTTAACTCCTCGCGCCGCTGCCGCCGTTTCTAGGACCGACCGACGCCTCACCTGCACAGGTACCTACCTAGTGTCGGTCGCACATCCAACATAGCGTTCGGACTCATGTGCCTTCCAGAACCAGGGGTCTTCGAGCCTGCTGCGTACGATTAGCCAGCCTTGCGGCGGCAAAAGGATTCTAAGCCCCCCCATGCTACGGTTCCCTGCGGTCCGAACCCGGTGCCGCATTAGGTTAGGGAACTGGGCGATAATAGCTCCTCCGCATCCCAAAGCGCGCTGCCCTCCTAGGCGCGCAACACTAAGTAATCCAAGCCAACCCACATTACTGACTAACGGTGGATAATCAAATTTCTTAGACGTACTAAAGACAACTCCATGAATGAGCAAAATGAAGGTTGCATTAATGAGAAAGATCTCTGGGGAAACCGCTAAAAAAAGATTGAACATGTGGGAGGATCCGAACGAATTCTGCTTTCATTTCCCACGTATGGAGCACTGAGTTACTTACGTTACGGTCTGAAGAAGGTAGGCTGCACGCGGCTAGGAAGGCTACGTCCCATGCGTCAGTTTGTGGATCGCGGTCACTCTACTTGCTCTTGTTGCCTGCTCCTCCGCTTGTCACGAAAGATTATGCCTTGAAGAATGAACGACTGAGAGATCAAACTCCAATGCTAGGAAACTTCCGAGACTAAAGCCCCCTTACCAAGAGCACAGTGATGAGCAGGTACAGGATCCAGCAAGACGGGAGGAAGGAAGATTCGAATGATGGAACGGCCGACAGCTACTTGGGTTAGGCGGCTCAGTGAGACAGGGAAGGGCGAACGAAATGGTGGCTCAGGGAGCCAAATACATGAATAAAGGTATACTGTAGAGCTATCACTGCTTGACTGCTATAGTGAAGCTCTTACTGCCTCTCGTGAGAGAGATCCTTGAGTGGAACCGAGGCCGCTGGAAGTTGTTAGCTAATAAACTTGCTTGCAAAGCGGCGTGAACTCTTTCAGACCCTTGCATTGCACACCTTTTTTAGCCGGCCTTCTCTTTCATAGAAATTTCAGAGAGTAGATTCGTTCAATATCCAAAGCACTGAGACTCGGTTGACAAGCTCATTGGCAAGACCGGAGGGGCTAGGTCGGAAATCAGGGTGGTTGCACGTTGCTTTGTATTTAAAGCAGTGTGCGGCCTCTTTGCAGAAGGCCTATGCTGACGATAAGGTGAACCCGAATTGCTACCAGTGCCAGTGTCTCTCACTAGGAGCTGTTACCCTCGTATCATCCCATCTTTCCATAGAAGATTGATATTACGGAAGCTGATATTTTTGTGCAATTCTATTTGTCGTTCTTCTCCTTGTCTAAGATTATTGTCTTAGCCAAGCGAGTCCGAAAATCGACTTTTACATCCATTATAAGTCCTGTTGATGATATCGAAGCCGTGACAGAGGTGGTCTCGGACATGAAAGGGTGTCTGAAGGATCTAATGTTGCGGTATGTACCGCGGGTCAGGGGTATTCCGTTGTACCAAGGGATGTCTTTTGATCCGACTCTCCCTACGCATCGTTTGACGAGAGAGGTGTTGCAGAAGCGGGCCAAACAACCAAAGTCGAAGGTTGTAGCCTTGCTTCACTTGAAAGAAAAGAGACTTATAGATTGGCTTGAAAACTCCCCAGAGAGAAAACATCTTAATTAGAAGAAGAGGTCTTTCTTGATCCTGGAGAGGTAAAGATTGAGACAGGTTGTCAGAGTCATTTCTATTGCTGCCTAAGAGCCCTACCCCTACTTAAGATATTGCTTGAAAGGCGTTGGTTGAGTGACTGCACTTGCCCCTTTGACTGCTGGATTGATTGACTTTGCCAGCTTCAAACCCTACTGTTCTAAGGATAAGGAAAGGAACTGAAGGGGGATGAAAATATAGCTCATATTCTTCTCTTCCTTAGACCCACCATCTATCTAGTTAGCCTCCTCGGTGAAAGAAAGGGAAATCATTTTTAACATTAGCTCTTCCGGAGCACTCTCTTAGCTTAACTATCTACTAGGGAATCTTATCTAAAGCCTACGATATTTGACTTCTCTCTTTTGAGATGCTTCCAGTGCGCTTCAGGGGTTCTCGAGTCGGGGAAAGGGGAAGGACAGAGAGGATACCATCTAAGAAGGACAGGGAGGAGACCGCCTCTAAGACTACTCTCCTGGATGATAAAACTACCCGAGGGTTCGAAGTGAATGAATAATTATTGAGATGATAGCTAGGATGAACTTAAAAGATCACAGCGCATTCTTTCAAAGAGAAGAAAGTCTCAAAGAAGCCATTCGTAAACCTACAACTGACTTACTACTATCTTATTATAAGACAGACTGGGAGACAGAGGGGAGGCTCTATTCAACCATTCTAAAAAAGACTGGTTACCATATAAGAAGAAAGAAGAGACTGCCTACTGCTTTTGCTTTGAAAGCGGCTTGGAAGGAAAGACTCCATAACCAAAAGGCAAAGGCATTGGTCCTACCAAGTGTCCTACTAGGAATATAGGAAGAAAAACTATTATTCTTAGCAGTTGAAGAAGTGAATTGAATCACCCAATACTAAGCAGACTTGAACTCCTCCCTTGCCGCTCAGATGATTCCCCGATCCGCTAAATCGTCGGATTGTCTTCTTAGAGTTAGAGTAGAGCTATGATGCAGAACAATGTTCACCAACTCTTCCATAGTAATCATCCAGCCAGCTCGGGAAAGCGGTTTTTCTACTACTTGGCATTAAGAGAAGCTGGGTAGCTCCGTAATCTGTCAAGGAGGTGGCTTTCGCCTATAAGGACAGTTGGAGTTGACGGTACAGTAAGAGCTGTTGCTGGAATAACTTGTGTTGATGGAATAGAAGCTCTTCCTACTCTCGTATCCGATGAAGAATAGGCCCAAGGGACATCCATGGACAACCGCCACCCACGTGGTTTAGCTAATTCAACAGCCTTCGGAGAAAAGCGACAAGTACCACTGGACAAGCAAATCACTTTTGGAATCACCTTTAAGGATCCTCTTACGGTGAAATGCCGGAATGACGCTAGGATATCCCGAGCGAGTCAGCTAAACAGAGACGGAAATCTCAGTACTATTCTGGCCAGGGTATGCTTGTTGAATTGAAGGCATACCGCACACTGCTTCAAATAGAAAGATATTGGTTTAATCTCAAAGCCTCGCCAGAAGACGTTCCACAAAAGCATTATTTCTCTTGTTCCTTGAGCAATTGAGGAAGCGAAGCGGGCTGCTTGTCTTGCCTCGAGCCCATAAGAGAAGTACTGCTCTGGACTAGGATGGTGCTGTTCTGCTTAAAACTAGGCTAGGAAATGGGCCTAACTCCACTCGGATGAGAGAGCTTCCTATAGGTTGAAAGGCCCCTCACGGAAGGAGCATTTCCTCAATCTCTTCCAGAAATAGGAGCTCGAAACCTTGCAAGCGGGAAAGCTTCTATCTCTTATAGAGAATCGACATAGGGGAAAGAGAACTACAAGAAGTCTACAACCTTACTAATAACTAAGAAAGGTGCTTTCCTTTACTAATGCAAGACTCCTCTCATTCTCAAAGTAGCTGTCTCCGTCCCGCTATTCCTGCTTCTGGAATAGAGTAAGCTTCTCTTCTTTCGCTGCCTCTGCCTCTCCTCTGGTTTAGAACCCCCAAATCCACAATGACAATGATTGCTTCAAGGTCCATCTTAATAGAAGACCCGATCCATCTTCTCTTGAATCTCGACATTTCATCCAAAGAATAGAAAATGGTTAACACATGCCGATTGGAGAACGTATTCCCTTCCCAGCTATTAGTGAAACAGGGGCCATCACTCTAATACGAATCGAAAGAATCACTATCGGGTTTGGTACCAACCAAGATTATCGTGGTTGAAATACCATCAATTTTTCATAGTTATTAGAGCTTCTAATTAAGTCGATTAAAATAATATTCTGATTCAATCAGTATTATCTCGTTCATACTCCTCACCTGAGAAGCATTTCACTAACCACCTGAGGAGCGGTAACAAGTACCTCCCTTGGGGTCGGGTAGCTACAGTCACACACAGTTCCTGTACACAGTAAGACAGTAGCAGCAGTAGCTACTGTAGCGTAAGACAGTCACTCTCACAAGTATGGTTTAAACAATGTTCTATCGGTTTGACCACCAGGTTTAACAAGTTTGAAACATAGGGTAGATGGTCTAGCTACCCAACTGTAGCTGCAGTAGCTACACTGTACCTCCTTAGCCGGTAGCCAGTAGCCAGTGGGTAGGAAACCTTGCCCGCCAACTAAAAAAAAGAGCGATTGAGAGTGGATTTCAGGTTCGATAGTGTCGAGAAGGTATTAGCCACCGGTGACCGTACTTTCGTAAAAGCACCATTGGGCGGTGGTTCCTCTTCTCTTCTTCCTCTTGAACCTCGAACAAAAAAAGATCTCGGCATCAGCTCGACTAAGAGTTCCGAATAAAAAAAGTAAACTTCACTTTACTTAAGACGAAGGAACCGAGTGCAAAAAAACAAAAACCGGTTTCGCTTCAAACTACTAGTAATTAAGACTAAAAGTAAGGAAGTCCTTTTCTTGACTTTGGCCTGCGTTCATTATACCTACCCCCTTTTTAAAGAACTTTATTTCAATCTCAACAAAGAAATGAAAGCATAACTCTTTGCTTGTTGTCCTCTTACTTACTCAATTGTGGAGGTCTCTCGGGTGTCTGATCCGATCAGTCTCGTGATGAAGAAAATTCCGATCTTCCACTAAGAAAGGTCTCGTCACGACAACTCAATTTGTCCGGTAAACTACTAGGGGCTCCCCATCGTTTAGTAAAAGGGAGGGGAGATTTGCTCCTCATCCGGGGGTTCATTTCATTCATTATGCACTCAAAAGTGAAGGTCTTAAAAACTTCATAGAATTCATGATCGGCCATTCCATTTGTGCTTTCAGCAAGTAGGCGACGCGAATCTATTTCTATGCTTCAATCGGATACCAATTGCTTGGATGCGTTTGAAGCCTCGAGATGACTTGCAGAAAAAAAGCTTTCTAGGTTTGTCTTCTGTCTCCGTAACAAATGGTCCATTTATTGATGGGCGAACGACGGGGATTGAACCCGCGCGTGGTGGATTCACAATCCACTGCCTTGATCCACTTGGCTACATCCGCCCCTACCCCCGCACAGGTTTCAGTCTCTATCTACGATCAGATCCTTTCTGAACTCCCCTATGACCGCTATCAAAGAGAAGCTTTTTCCTATACTATAGTTGCAAGTCTATTGTTCTCTTTCCGAATTAGGTGAAACAAAGCTTCAAACAAAGAGGTTGGGCTGTTCACTTCATTGATTTGACTTCACTTTACTTAAGATTAAAGAAAGAGAGGGGCCGGGCGGGCAGTAAAGGCTCATTTAGTAGACAGCGAGCGAGCAGCAAGCACCTACTCCTATCAAAATGAAAAGAAGCTGAACTTGAATTGAAGAAGCGAGCCCCTATCAGAGAAAGGAAAGCCGTTGCGCGTTAGCGCATCCGTTTTCTTGCTCGTTAGCGCCCTTCCTTCAGCTGGCTTCGCCTTATCTATTCATCTCTTTTTTAAAATGGATATTTAGGGATCTCTCTTGTTCATAGATCTTGAAACCAGATCTATCCCCGGAAGAACCAACACTTAAAGGGTGTAAGCAACGGAAGGTTCTCACCCTGTCCCCGACATTGTTCTCCGACGATGTCCCCTGGGCGAAAGGGGACACCATCCTCTTTCTTTCTTCAATCGTTCCGATCAGGACAAGTGGGTTGGTTCGTTTCGTCCTCCTATCTACGCAATTCTCTGTCTTCGTTCGTGATCATGTTGGGCGAAAGTTGTAGAGGAGCGGCTGTGAAAGGGCTCTTCCCCCCTTTCCATTGAAGTAGAGAGGGCTTCCTTCTCCGCCATTCCGGCCTATTATAGGGATTTTACCGATGCTGAAGGTAGCTTGCTTACCAAGCCACCCACTTGAGAAGCTGGTCGCTAGAAAGAAGCGACGAGGAAGCGAAGCTGTCTACGAAGCTTTGCTTCTCCCCCTGTAGTCGTAATACTCGGCTCGTCGCTACTTTGATTCAAAAGGTAACCGATGGTTCCCGACTTTCTCTGGTTTCCGCAACCGTAACCCTTTTTCCGATTACATAAACTTTTTCTTTTTCATAGCGATACGCTCTAAAAAAAGTGAAGGATAAGCAACCCTTCTAGAAGAAGCGGTAGCTTCCCGCCTCCTTCATTCCTACTGCCTCCTTCGGTGAGAAGTTCCCTTCCTTAAAATGAAAATAAAAAAAGAAAAAAATGCCTGATTGGTCTGCTCAGCAAACGTACAAAGTGGACCGCTGTTTGGCTGACCCCCTTCTTCCCATTCGGGTTGGGTTGACCCAGAAGTACAGTAAGAAGGAATGGAACCGCTTGAGAGTCGTCTGAAGTTCACACTTGGGTAAAGACGACTGACTTTGGAAACGGAACACGAACCAATTTAAGCTATTCCGGCTTCTTATTGAGCGTAGCGAAATCAAGGTTTATGAGAAAGTCAGCGAAGTTTCTATGATGTTCTACCTTTGCGCAGTCTCGCTCCACAGTGACAGCGGAAGGCTCCGCACCTGAGCCTCGTTAGACTCAGCAGAAGTGTAAGGTGTAAGTGAAGAGAATAGAAGAGATGAAGTCCGCCCCTTAGCCTAGTCTATATCCACAGCTGACGCAACTCCGTCTCACTACTACTTAATTAATTCATTAATGGCTAAACTTTTTCATAACCTGAGCTTTCCTTAACCAGTTGACCTTACTTCGTAACCTTAGCCTCTCTTTCTTTATAGTTCGACTAAGTGACTTCGTAACCGAAACCTACTTTTTTTCTTACTGTAGCATAGGCCTTCGCCACTTCAAACGGGCCCTTCGCCCCTCTTTTTTTTCTTAGAAAGAGCGGGGCCTTACTTATTCAGGGGGTGGGGGAACCCGTAGGAAGGGGGGACGAACCGCCGAATTGACATCTGAAATCGCCAACATGAACACAAACGAAATCTTTAATTTCGTATAGAAAGAAAACGAACCACTTCTATTCTCGGAGCCCACGGAGCGGTATATGAAGAATGGCTTTTTGGTCCCTTTCGTCCAGTGGTTAGGACATCGTCTTTTCATGTCGAAGACACGGGTTCGATTCCCGTAAGGGATAGGTACTCATTCCCGGCCGCTTTCAGTTAGTGTTCATTGCTGAGTGATCGCTCGCTATCTGGCTGGAAAAGGTGGTCCGGAAGCTTCCTCTCTCCCAGCAAGCAAGATGAGATCACCACTTCTCTCGGACTTCCTTTACTTCGTAACCTTAGCTTTAGATGTCCTTTCATAGATTCTCGAACCTCCGACAGACATAATATCCATATGCGTTCTTTCTCTCCTCCCCTCAGCCATAGAGTCATCTTTCCCCCTTTTTCACTATCTCGCCCAGCATATCTGCCGGGAGCAAGAGCATATCCAAGTCCCCTATTCAGTTGAATCAGATCTAGTAGCGCTCACTGCTGAGGCGAAAGAAAGGAGCAAGATACGGCCAAAAAGCCGGAAATTCTCGTGCAGGAACAAGCGTAGGCCTGTAGCGCGCCCTTCAACCAGGAAGAAGTGCTTTTCTTGGCGAAGCGAGGAAGCACAGTTGCGCGCCTCTCCATAGCCCCTCTATACTCTAGAGGTATTAGTACCAAGCTGGAAGCTTGCTGTGTAATTTCATAAAGAAAGGTGTGTGAACCTCAGCGAGTCCGGGTTTCATTTCAAACTAGCCTCCTGGACTGAACCTACCTTCTTAATAGGTTATAACTATCAATAAAGTAGGAATGGCAGAGAAGGAGATGCGCTTTCTTGAGTTACAGACAAGGAACTCCATTCTGTTGACTCTACCAGATAGAATAGAACCCGTCTTTTTTCATAGTCTAGTCAAAAGAAGAGTTTGATCCTGGCTCAGAAGGAACGCTAGCTATATGCTTAACACATGCAAGTCGAACGTTGTTTTCGGGGAGCTGGCCAGAAGGAAAAGAGGCTCCTAGGGTTTATGAGAATCATATATAAGATCTCGTCTAAAGGCAGGGGTGAGCTTTCTCACTATACAATGTAAAAAAAGGACCAACGACGATGAAGGAGGAGTAGGAGCTAGCTTTCATTGAAGTAGGGGCGGAATCGAAGCGAATCAATTCTGAGTTCATGCCACGACGATCTATATGGAAGGGAAGTTTGATGCATTCCTGTTGAGAATGAAGAAGAAGAGATATCTTCTTTTGAACAGGAAAATTGGGTCACATCTTCTTCTATTTTGCTTTGCCGGAATTCTTTGATTGCTCCGTACGAATTTACAATGGAATCCTGTTCGTTGTAAGATCACTGAAGGAGGTCATCAATTTGGAGAGTTTTCTTCTACACGGAAACGAAGATCTTCGAGAACTAATATTGGACCGGGAATCAAAAAGGGAAAAAAGTAAAGTCTAAGCGCATATGGCACGAAAAGGAAATCCGATTTCGGTAAGACTTGATCTAAATCGTAGTTCAGATTCAAGTCGGTTCAGTGAGGGCGACCGCGAAAGTCACCGAAGGGGTCAGTCTTTTCCTTCACCCCAGATTAAAAAAAGTAAAGCGGGAAGGGCGTTGCAGATGTCCGGGACGGACACGACTTCTTCTAACGCTAGAAGACCACTGGAAGACACCCGGGACCAGAGCATGTCGTGAAAGAAGCACACTGGGCGGGCGTGCTTCGACCGTGTCTCCGGGGCACAGTTGGATGTAGATATCATGAACGCGAGGTGCAGGATACCAGGCCGAGAAAGCCGGGCAACCACTCCCCTATGTGCCAATCGCTAGTGCAGCCAGGGCCCCGGCGCCCAGCTCCGCTGGAGAGGCCTCGCCTGATCTGAGAAGTGCTAATTCGGTTCGGATAGACTTCATTCAAGAACGCCGCCGCCCCTGGAATCAATAAGAAAACAAGTGCTAAGTTTCAGATCAGTGAATAAACCGAAACGAAAGAAGAGACCTTTCTCGCTCGGCGCCTAAAGCGCACTATGCTCCGCTTCAACAAATGAGAGTTTTCGGTGGAACCGGTGAACCACGCGAGCCGCGTGGGACAGAGGGCTCGTAGTACCTGCTACCGCAGCTATGCGGTGGAAGGGAAGGAGCCTAAACTGACCTTTTTTCTTTGAAAAAGAAAAAAAGCAGTACAAGGAGATTAGACTCTCGGATGAGACTAAGTAGCTACCGACCGTTCCGACGCGCCCTTGACCTATCTTGATTAAGACCGAAACCTATCTAATCGAAAGTGGGGTCTAGTTTAAGCTGTCAAACAAATGGCCTGGAAAGAATAACCACTAGTAGGGATATAGACGGAGTCTCGCTCAGTAAAGAGAGTTGTAGATTCGTAGAACAGGAGAAGAGCCTTGACTTTCTATTATATTAGTCCAGCACGCTAGCTGCAATCTTTCTAAAGCAAGAAGGGAAGGGAGAAAGTTTACTTTGAGAAAGAAAGGCCTTCTCTTCTATTTCGATTCTAATCGGTGCGTTATCGCTTTGATTTCTCGTTAGCTAGGCTTCAATAAGGACGTTTAGGCTTTACTAATATAAGATAGAAAAGAAAGGTTTCATCAGGGTGCGAAGGTTTGGAACCTTATACAAACAAAGAGCGTTTTCTTTCAAATGACAACTGCCTCTTCCTGCTGCGAGGCCTTGCACGAAACCAAACCAGAACAACTCTGAACGTTAGGGAAGATAAGGGAGGATCACCTGAGCGAACTGACCGAAGGGACTTGACTTATCCGAACCGAACGATAGCGGCTTAAAGCTAAGAGCAGCGTCGCTGCTTGATCGGCGGGGAGGAGCATCTCAAAGTATGGGGCAAAGGATCAAAGGCTTTTACTTTGTCACCCGGGATCCACCACAGGTTGGGTTTGAGAGCCGTGTGATGGGTGACTATCCAGCACGGTTCGGAGAGCACTTTTAGTCTGCGCTGGTGAATGGAAGCCCCCCTATCAAGCAAGAAAGAAGCGGCTCTTCCCACGGCGGAGTCCGCATTGACTCTATTTATTATTATGGTAAATTAGTGTATCAAGATGTCAATCTTAGATCTTATTTCGGTTCGATACGTCCACCTACTAGACTCACCTTTGGCTTTCGTCTCGGTAGGTGTATTATTCTACATTTTCCCAAAAGAACATTCATTCATTTCTTTCTTCCCCGTCGACCACGACGACAGAAACGACGCGAAAAATCCAGACCCGGAAAGGGGAAGGGCCAGTGGTGGGCATTTGGTAAAGTCGGGCCGATCGGGTGTCTTCATTCAAGCGACGGTACAGAAGAAGAACGAAACGAAGTGAGAGGCCGGGGGGCAGGGAAAAGAGTCGAGTCGATCAGGCTCGACGACCGGGAGAAGCAAAACGAAATCAGGATTTGGCCGAAAAAGAAGCAACGCTATGGATACCATGACCGATCACCATCGACAAAGAAGGATCTTTCTAAATCACTTCGGGTCAGCGGGGCCTTCAAGCATCCGAAATACGCCGGGCTTGTAAATGACATAGCCCTCCTAAATGACGACTCCTTCAGAAAAACGAAGTTATTCAAGTTCTTTTTCTCAAAGAAGTCAAAGAAGTCCCCCTCCGACAGCCCGACGAGTCATCCACTTAAAAGGACCCTCCCTGCGGTGCGCCCTTCCTTGAATTATTCGGTCATGCAATACTTATTGAAGACAAAGAACCAAATGCATTTCGACCCCGTCGTAGTTCTCAATCATTTCGTGGAACCGGGCGTGGTTGAACCATCTACCATGGGGGGAGCTCATGCACAGGGAAGAAGCTTAGATAAGAGAATACGTTTCGCTTTTTTTGTCGAAAGCTCGACCTGCGATAAAAAGTTTTTGGCCGAAGACAAAAAGTTGACCCACTTCATTCGCTGGTCGAATCATCCTCGCTTCGCGGGAACAACAAAAACCACCATCTCGCTCTTTCCTTTCTTCGGTGCTACCTTTTTCTTTCCAAGGGACGGGGTTGGGGTGTATAATAACCTTTTTTTTGAGTATGCCCGGGAACAACTCCTACGAAAATTCAGGAAAAAATGTTGGAACCTCATGGCTAAGGATAAGGTAATGGAATTGATAGAGAAATTCATAGACCTAGGTGGGATAGGAGACTTGATAAAGGGAATAGAGATGATGATAGAGATCATACTGAGAAACAGAAGAATTCCGTACGGGTACAACTTTTATTTGAACGAAGTGAAAAAAATGCGATCTTTGTTGTCTAATAGAACAAAGACTAATACCTTAATTGAGTCGGTCAAGATCAAATCTGTTTATCAAAGTGCTTCTCCGATTGCTCAAGATATCTCTTTTCAACCGAGGAACAAAACAAGATCATTTCGCTCCATTTTTAGTCAAATAGTGAAGGATATTCGATTAGTAATGAAAAAAGGGGCGGAGGGGATCCGTATATGTTGTTCAGGTCGATCAGAAGGTGCAGAAATAGCTAGAACTGAATGCGAAAATTATGGAAAAACATCTAGTAATGTATTTAACCAGAAAATAGATTATGCTCCTGCGGAAGTATCTACTCGTTACGGAATCTCAGGTGTCAAAGTGTGGATTTCATATAGTAAAAAAGAAAGGGGACGTGCTATATCCGAAACGTACGAAATCTAGTAAATAGCGTAAAGGCAGATGTAGTAGGGGTTGCAAACCGGACGGTACACGACTTGGTTTTGGAAGATACGGCACTAAAAGTTGTAGAGCTGGTCGTCTTTCTTATCGAGCCATTGAAGCAGCGCGTCGAGCTAGATTTGGGCAATTCCATCGTACTATGAGCGGACAATTCCGAATAAATGGTAAGATATGGGTAAGAGTTCTCGCAGATTTCCCTATTACCGGGAAACCTACAGAAGTCAGAATGGGAAGAGGAAAAGGAAATCCTACGGGTTGGATTGCTCCTGTGTCCACAGGACAAATCCCTTTTGAAATGGATGATGTGAGTTTGTCAAATGCTCGGCAAGCCGCTACATTAGCGGCGCATAAACTATGTTCGTCAACCAAGTTTGTTCAGTGGTCGTAACGTAATTAGTTAGTGGGGAAAAAGTGGGCCGGGATTCAAAAGAATTAGGCGAAGTGTTTGTTCCTGAACGACGGAAGTGGAAAGACACTAAGGGAGAGGGATATACTCCTTTATTTTTGTAATCGCCGAAATTGTACGACGAACCTTCTTGTTCCAGGCGTACTACCCTGATACGTTAAGGTTTAATTCTCCAGGCCCGGTTTATAAAGTGATAGTAGTCAGAATAAATCAGAAAGATAAGAGCTAAGATTCAGGAAAGGAAGCTTTATGGGAGAAAGGATAAAAAGTATGTATGTATCTGTCCATTCCTTCCTCCAACAGATGCGGGTGAATTAGCTGCCTTTATCTTATTCTTCGTTCGTCTAAATAGATAATCGATGTCCTTCGCTTCATCTGCAGTTATCGGTGTAATAAAGCAAGGGGAGAGGAGCATATAAGTCAGATTGCTTCATGAATGTATAAGACTTAAGAGCAAGCTAGGAGAAGCGCTTAATCCCGTCGCTTCGTCGCTCAGTCCGTTGCTTCTTCCTTTCCGGCTCTTTAGACCAATACCAATTCCAGGTGCATATTCCATTCGTGCATCTGCAGTTTCCTTTTCTTTCTACTTGCTCTGTTCCAGAGCAGTCCTGACTATGATGTAGTATAGGGAATTCTAATAAAACAGAAAGAGGAGAAAGCGCCATAGTGAGAAAGATAACCGCTATGTAGCCAAGTCAAAGTACTAGAAAGAGCACTATACAGATTGCTGACACTTCTTGTTACTTGACCAAATCACAACAAACAAGAAATACTAGGAGTCACATGACATTTTTCTAACTAAAGCCAAGCTAAGCTAACGGGAGGGAAAGGCCCCGAAGCAAGGCAAAAATCGAGCATCGAAGTGAGCATATAAGAAGAAGTGCTTAAAACTAAGTAAAAGGGCGACCACCTTCAACATGAATTACTTTCTGGAAGCAGGCTATGCCGCCACACCTCCCCTGTGAAAGAGGGCTACGCAGCTGATTCAGTTAATCCTAATATGATATGCAATTTCCATCTCTTCTATAATCGACACTATGAATATCGTAAGATAAGAAAGCTGCTAGCAGAGGGTGATCGTGGATTGGTCAAGTTCCGTGTACTGATTCTCCTCGATATTGGGTTGGTGTTCCGTTAACTATCCTAAGAGTGTAGTGTGGTGGTTGGGCCTACCCATAGAGGAAGGAGTTGGTAGCAGACAAGTCATTCAGAAATGAAACTTCCATGGCGTAGATTGACCGTTCACGAATCTGTCTTGAAGAGCGAGATCATTATTGCATAGATAAGGTGCCTATCTTGACGCGGTACTTCCAGAATGAGATAAGAAAAGCAAAGAAGGGGCTGTTGTTGATATCATACCCTATAAGTTGCTTAATTTCTACTTAAATCTAAATAAGCCAGCCAATCTCAAAAGACAAAAAGATATTGAGACTTGGGAAAGGAAGATCAGTACTATAGCGACATCTTACCAAGACTATACTAGATATTTATGCCTAGACAGGGATCCTGGGGGAAATAACCCTGAACAATATGCTGAATGTATGAGAGCATATAAATTGAATTTCTCTTCATTTCAGACTAGTATGTTAGAGACTTTTACGAATTATAGCTTGCATTATTAAAGAAAAATGAAAGAAAAAATGAAAAACAAAATGTATAAAATCATGCCTATCAAAGCAATGTGTTCTAGAACCTTACATACGAGTGTACGTTCAGAACTAGAATTTGTCTTCAATCGTTTTCTATCGTTGGTGGAGCAGACAAGAGTACAGGATCCGCACCCAGGGTTAATCATAGCATCACTAAACTTTAAGAAGCCATACCCTGGTGTTGAAGAGACAGAACTACTCAGCCTTTCAACATTGGATATGTTAAACCAGTATGTTTACCCATCTATCTCTGGTTATGGTAAGTTCACAATCTCCTTGAAGATGAACCAATCTTTCGGAGAAGAGATCACATATACACTAGGCTGTGCTATTCCCTTGACCTCGAATGATGGGACTCTCCTACCAAAGAATGAAATCTATGCTCGGGTGAAAGAAGCCTTTCTGAAGAATGCAGAACTCTACAACGGATCATGTCTTGTTCAAGTCATAATCAGAGCTTATATGGACCAGGAAGAAAAGCAGGATCGCCCAGAACTCAAAGTCTCTGATAGATATCAGGAACTGCTCTCATTTTATCAGACTGAATTGGGTGAGATCGAAGCAATCACTGCTAGAAAGATCCAACATTCTAAGCGTAAGCATAAAGAGTATATAACTGCTCTCTTTAAAACGAGCGATGAGAGGAAACCATTCATGGTCTCAGATCTCGAGACGATTCTGATTGATAATAAACATAGACCTTATGCCGCTGGTCTCATGTTGGTTCGTCCAGGTAAAGACGTCAAGGAGAGTCTCATTTATACCTACTTCAGTGAAGACTACTCTGGATACATAGAATCATTTGAGGAAAGGAGTAAAAAGGTCCTCTTTGACTTGGTCAACAAGATCATAGCTCTAGTGAAGAAAGATAGAAAAGCAAATACTATCTATTTTCATAACTTCTCCAGATTTGATGGTGTTCTAATACTGAAGCACCTTGTATGTCATCATGACTACAAGCTGAAACCACTGATGAGGAATAATAGGCTTTACGAGTTATTAGTCTATTCAGGTAGGAGGGTCTTATTCAGGTTGAGAGATTCATTGAATCTACTTCCTGGGACACTCAATAACCTGGCTAAGAGTCTATGCCCATCTCTAGGTAGTAAAGGTAGTCTTGATTATCATGATGTGAGAGTGGATAACCTAGTGAGTAAGAAAGATCAATTGATTGAATATATGAAACAGGACATCCTCCTACTTGGTGGTATAATGCAGAAGGCACAAGAGATTTATTTTGATATTTATAAATTGGATATCGTGAGCAAAATCACCCTATCCTCACTAGCTCTAAGCATCTATCGTTTGAGATATTATGATGAGGAAGATTGGCCTATCTACATACCAAATCAGAATCAAGACAGATTTATCAGGAAAGCATACTATGGTGGTCATACTGATTCATACAAACCATATGGTGAAAACCTATACTATTACGACGTTAACTCACTCTATCCTTTTATAATGAAGGAATACCAAATGCCTGGTGGTGAACCGGTCTGGTATGGAAATCTAAAAGACAAGGACCTCGATAGCTTGTATGGCTTTATAGAGGCTTATGTGGTCTGTCCGAAGACAATCAATAAGCCCTTTCTTCCCTATCGGGAAAAGAACGAGACACTGGTCTTTCCAACAGGTGAATTTGTAGGTGTTTACTATAGCGAGGAATTGAAGTTTGCAAGAGACCTTGGTTATACTGTGCTCCCACTCTCAGGCTACATCTATGAGGAAAGGGAAAGCCCTTTCAAGGAGTTTGTTAGCTCACTATTTTCAAGTAGGTTAGAAGCTAAGAAAGCTGATAATGAAGCTTTATCCTATGTGTACAAGACCCTGATGAACTCACTATACGGTAGATTTGGTATTAACCCAACAAGCACTACAGCCGAGATCTGTGATCATGATCGATACAGAAGATTGATCAGGAAGGATTCGTTTATCTTCAACCGGTTAACGAGGAGAAGTTCCTTTCGATACTCTGCAGAAGCGATATCGAACATCACTTATTGTCATTTCTCAATTGATGATACTTCATTTAGCTACTTAATAAGATAAGAAGATCCAAAAAAAGATCAAATAACGGAAGGCGGAAGGTCGATTAGGAAAGGAGCTTTTCAAATCAAAGAATTCGTTGATTGCAAAGCCTTCTTTCAGATAAGTTGTTTATAAAAAAACTCCTTAACTCATTAACTCAGGATCGGTAAAGGCCTTACTCTATTCCTTGTCAGGAATAGCGGCCTTAGAGCTTCTACTACTATCGGCTATCTAACTCTCGGGAAATCGGGGGTTTTGTCGGGGAATCGGTGTCGTGGTGGTGCTACGAGATGGCGATTTATCGTATAGAAGAATGGATCCGCGGACCTTTTGATTGACCATAGATGCGAACCGACCGACCGCTACCTAAGAGAAGATAAGTAGTTCTTCTATCGTTCAAGGGCAAGGGGAGAACAGGTAGCGGCTTGCCTAGATCTCGTATTTCCCACGTAGTCCGTCGAAAAAACCAACGATTCTCCTCTCAAAGTAATAGAGAGATCCTTTTCTTTTTCCGGTATGTAGCTCCGCGAACAAGGAGCGCATCATCAGAGCAGGGCGAAAACGAACATAGGATCATGGCCCTTTTCTTCTTTCTTTTGCTGCTGATCTCACA